GCTTATGTAGCTTAATTAAAGCACAGCACTGAAGATGCTGAGATGAGCCCTAAAAAGCCCCAAAAGCACAAAGGTTTGGTCCCAGCCTTGATATCAACTAATACTGAACTTACACATGCAAGTATCCGCACCCCTGTGAAAATGCCCTCTGACTCCGCCCGAGAACAAGGAGCTGGTATCAGGCACCACTACAATTGAGCCCACGACACCTTGCTTTGCCACACCCCCACGGGAACTCAGCAGTGATAAACATTGAAAATAAGCGACAAAAGCTTGACTCAGTTACAGCAACCAGAGTCGGTTAATCTCGTGCCAGCCACCGCGGTTATACGAGAGACTCAAATTGATGTCCAACGGCGTAAAGCGTGATTAAAGAACCTTTAATAATTAAAGTTAAACTACAGCCAAGCTGTCGCACGCTACCGCTGTTCGGAACACCTATCACGAAAGTAACTTTAACCAGCCCACTTGAACTCACGACCGCTAGGAAACAAACTGGGATTAGATACCCCACTATGCCTAGCCTTAAACTTTGCCACTTACACCAAACTCCCGCCAGGGTACTACGAGCATTAGCTTAAAACCCAAAGGACTTGGCGGTGCCCCAAACCCACCTAGAGGAGCCTGTTCTATAATCGATAACCCCCGCTTAACCTCACCACTTCTTGCCCAACCCGCCTATATACCACCGTCGCCAGCCCACCCCGTGAGGGCAATCAAGTAGGCATAATTACCAAGCGTAAAAACGTCAGGTCAAGGTGTAGCACATGAAGTGGAAAGAAATGGGCTACATTTTCTAACATAGAATACAACGAAAGACTACTATGAAAACTACTCAGAAGGAGGATTTAGCAGTAAAGAGAAACAAGAGTGTTCTTTTTAAAAAGGCCCTGGGGCGCGCACACACCGCCCGTCACCCTCATCAAATGATAAGTAAACATTAAATAAATCAACATATCAACCCCAAGAAGAGGCAAGTCGTAACATGGTAAGTACACCGGAAGGTTTGCTTGGAACAAAATGTAGCTTAACTAAAGCCCTTCGCTTACACCGAAAAGATACCTATTAACCCGGGTCATTTTGAGCTATCAATATAGCTCAACCACAAAAACCACAATAAACAAAAACACAACACACCTCCCCATAACTAAAACATTCTCTGTCTTTAGTATAGGCGATAGAAATAGAAAAAGAAGCAATAAATATAGTACCGCAAGGGAACTATGAAATAGAAATGAAAAAACTCATTAAAGCACATAAAAGCAGAGACGAACCCTCGTACCTTTTGCATCATGGTCTAGCAAGTCACACTCAAGCAAAATGATTTTTAGTTTGACACCCCGAAACTAGACGAGCTACTCCGAGGCAGCTAATAGAGCCAACCCTTCTCTGTGGCAAAAGAGTGGGAAGACCCCCGAGTAGCGGTGACAGACCTAACGAGTCTAGTGATAGCTGGTTGCTCAGAAAAAGAATATTAGTTCTGCTCTAAACCTATTAAAAGCAAACTAAGCATAAAATAAGATTTAGAAGTTATTCAATAAGGGTACAGCCTTATTGAATTAGGACACAACCTACTCAGATGGGTTATAACTACAACCACCAAGGCAAGTGACTAAGTAGGCTTAAAAGCAGCCACCTATTAAGAAAGCGTCAAAGCTCACCCACAATAACCCCTAAAATCCCAGCATTTACAATAAAACCCTCACTCACTACTGAGCTGCTCCATACTCCTATGGAGCTATTAATGCTAGAACTAGTAACAAGAGCACAAACCTCTCTAACAATGCAAACCTAAGTCAGATCGAACACCTCACTGACAATTAACGTCAGCCATAGAGCCAAAAATAGAAACCAAACAAGAAAACCCTATTAAAAACACCGTTAACCTAACACAAGAGCATTAAAAGAAAGATATAAAGACGCATAAGGAACTCGGCAAACACGAACCCCGCCTGTTTACCAAAAACATCGCCTCTTGCCAAACAATCAAGTATAAGAGGTCCAGCCTGCCCAGTGACTAAATGTTCAACGGCCGCGGTATTCTGACCGTGCAAAGGTAGCGTAATCACTTGTCTTTTAAATAAAGACTGGTATGAATGGCACCACGAGGGTTCCACTGTCTCATGCGTCCTATCAGTGAAACTAACCTCCCCGTGCAGAGGCGGGGATATCAACATAAGACGAGAAGACCCTATGGAGCTTAAAACCTTGGACAATTGTTCAATATTAAACAATCAACAGACATACCTAAAAAACAAACAACCCTGATCCAATGGTTTTCGGTTGGGGCGACCACGGAGAATAAAACATCCTCCACGAAGAACGGATTAACAAACCTTAAACGAGAGTCACCACTCAAAGCAATAAAATATTTAACTTAAATTGACCCAGCATAGCTGATCAACGAACCAAGTTACCCTAGGGATAACAGCGCTATCCACTTCAAAAGTTCATATTGACAAGTGGGTTTACGACCTCGATGTTGGATCAGGGCATCCCGGTGGTGCAGCCGCTACCAAAGGTTCGTTTGTTCAACGATTAAAGCCCTACGTGATCTGAGTTCAGACCGGAGAAATCCAGGTCAGTTTCTATCTATGTGGAACTCCCACCAGTACGAAAGGACCGAGGGAGTGCGGTCAATAAACAATCACACCGCAACCTTAAATCAATGAACACCCTCAATTGAATTAAGACCCATCAAATAAGCCTAAAAACAAGGCCTGCTAGTGTGGCAGAACCTGGCTAATGCAAAAGATCTAAGTCCTTTAAACTAGGGGTTCAAATCCCCTCACTAGCTATGCAAGCACTATTAACACAACTAATCAACCCAATCCTTTACATAATCCCAATTCTACTAGCAGTAGCATTCCTAACCCTTATCGAACGAAAAGTGTTAGGCTACATACAACACCGTAAAGGCCCAAATATTGTCGGGCCAATAGGACTTCTTCAACCAATCGCAGACGGAGTAAAATTATTCATTAAAGAACCAGTCCGTCCGTCAACAGCATCACAAACCCTGTTTCTCATAGCCCCAACCTTAGCATTCATGCTAGCAATATCAATCTGATCACCAATTCCAATACCATTCTCACTTACTGATATAAACCTAGGAATTTTATTCATTCTAGCTATTTCTAGCTTAACCGTATACTCTATTCTAGGGTCAGGCTGAGCATCAAATTCAAAATACGCCCTAATCGGTGCCCTACGAGCAGTAGCCCAGACCATTTCATATGAAGTAACCCTTGGACTAATTCTACTATGCATAATCATATTCACAGGAGGATTCACACTATACAACTTCAACACTACACAAGAATACATATGATTAGCCCTACCTGGACTACCAATAGCCGCCATATGATACATCTCCACACTCGCAGAAACTAACCGAGCCCCATTTGACCTAACTGAAGGAGAATCAGAACTAGTTTCAGGCTTTAATGTTGAATACGCAGGAGGTCCATTCGCCCTATTCTTCCTAGCTGAATACGCAAATATTATTATAATAAATACACTATCTGCAGTTCTTTTCCTAGGGTCAACTACAAGCACATACCCCGAACTTACAACCATCACCCTTATAATAAAAGCCTCCATCCTATCTATAATTTTCCTCTGAGTACGAGCCTCATACCCCCGATTCCGTTATGATCAACTAATACACCTAGTCTGAAAAAACTTCCTACCTTTAACTCTAGCCCTCACCCTATGATTTGCCTCCGCCCCAATCTCGATAATAGGCGTTCCACCCTATAATTAGGAAACGTGTCCGAAAGTTAGGAATCACTTTGATAGAGTGAACCATAGGGGTTCAAACCCCCTCATTTCCTTAGAAAGACAGGAATTGAACCTGCACCTGAGAGATCAAAACCCTCCGCACTCCCACTATACCACTCTCTAGTAAAGTCAGCTAAACAAGCTTTTGGGCCCATACCCCAAATATGTTGGTTAAACTCCTTCCTCTACTAATGAACCCCATCTCACTCACCATTCTACTATTCAGCCTAGCCTTAGGAACAATCACTACCATATCGAGCTACCACTGATTATTAGCATGAATAGGATTAGAAATTAACACACTCGCCATTATCCCATTAATAGCTCAACAACACCACCCACGAGCTATTGAAGCCTCCACAAAATATTTTCTAACCCAAGCAACAGCATCATCTATAATCCTATTCTCAAGCATTAACAATGCCTGAACAACCGGAGAATGATCAGTCCTAAACATATCTGACACAACATCCATTACAATTATAACCTTAGCCCTTTCTATTAAAATCGGACTTGCCCCATTTCATTTCTGACTACCAGAAGTCCTCCAAGGACTAAATCTAACTACAGGACTGATTTTATCAACTTGACAAAAACTAGCACCAATAGCCATCATATACCTAACAGCCCCATCACTAAACACAAATATCCTCCTATCCTTAGGCCTCCTATCAACACTAGTAGGCGGATGAGGTGGAATAAACCAAACACAACTACGAAAAATCCTGGCCTTCTCATCAATCGCCCACCTAGGCTGAATAATCTCAATCACATCAATCCTCCCACAACTAATAGCACTAAACCTAACCATCTACCTTATCCTCACATCTTCTATATTTCTAACCCTCAAAACCCTATCATCAACCACAATTAACACCCTATCAACAGCATGACCAAAATCACCAATACTAACCACAATGTGTACACTAACACTGCTGTCACTAGGGGGACTACCACCACTATCAGGCTTCATACCAAAATGACTTATTATCCAAGAACTCATTAATCAAAATACCCCTATACTAGCCACTCTAATAGCCCTCTCCGCCCTCCTAAGCTTATTCTTCTACCTTCGCCTATCTTACTCAATATCACTAACCACCTCCCCAAGCCCATCCAACTCCTATATCCCCTGATACCAGTCAACAAAACAAGAAACACTCACCCTATCATTAACCCTTATTCTATCCACACTTCTCCTACCACTCACCCCATCTATAATTAACCTAACCTAGAAACTTAAGTTAACAAGACTAAAGGCCTTCAAAGCCTTAAGCAGGGGTTAAAATCCCCTAGTTTCTGTCCTAAGGCTTGCAGGACTCTATCCAACATCAATTGAATGCAACTCAAACACTTTAATTAAGCTAAAGCCTTCTAGAAAGACGGGCCTCGATCCCGTAAAATTTTAGTTAACAGCTAAACGCCCTATCCAGCGAGCTTCAATCTACTTCTCCCGTTAATTGTAAAACGGGAGAAGCCCCGGCAAGCTCTCACTTGCTCCTTCAGATTTGCAATCTGGTATGCCGTACACTGCAGGGCTTGGTGAAAAAAGGACTTTAACCTTCATGATCGGGGCTACAACCCGCCGCCTAAACTCTCGGCCATTTTACCTGTGGCAATCACCCGTTGACTTTTCTCGACAAACCACAAAGATATTGGCACCCTCTACCTCGTCTTCGGAGCCTGAGCTGGTATGGTGGGCACTGCTCTAAGCCTGCTCATTCGAGCAGAATTAAGCCAACCAGGAGCCCTATTAGGTGACGACCAGATTTATAATGTAATCGTCACAGCCCATGCATTTGTAATAATTTTCTTTATGGTTATACCCATTATAATTGGAGGCTTCGGCAACTGACTTGTGCCGTTAATAATTGGAGCACCAGATATGGCTTTCCCTCGAATAAATAACATAAGCTTTTGACTCCTACCCCCGTCATTCCTACTTCTATTAGCCTCCTCTGGGGTAGAAGCCGGAGCCGGCACCGGCTGAACCGTATACCCCCCACTAGCTGGGAATCTAGCTCATGCAGGAGCATCCGTCGATCTAACAATCTTCTCCCTTCACTTGGCTGGTGTATCATCAATCCTCGGAGCCATTAATTTCATTACAACCACTATCAACATGAAGCCACCAGCCATATCTCAATATCAAACCCCTTTATTCGTATGATCTGTACTCATCACAGCAGTTTTACTACTCCTTTCACTACCAGTTCTAGCTGCTGGAATTACAATGCTGTTGACTGATCGTAATCTAAACACAACATTCTTCGACCCATCAGGCGGAGGAGACCCTGTTCTTTACCAACATTTATTCTGATTCTTTGGTCACCCGGAAGTATATATCCTAATCCTCCCGGGATTCGGAATAATTTCTCACATTGTCACTTATTACTCAGGTAAGAAAGAGCCGTTTGGTTATATGGGCATGGTGTGAGCAATGATATCCATCGGATTACTAGGATTTATTGTATGAGCACATCATATATTTACCGTAGACTTAAACGTTGATACTCGAGCCTATTTCACTTCCGCAACAATAATTATCGCCATTCCTACTGGGGTTAAAGTATTTAGCTGACTAGCCACAATGCACGGAGGAGCCATTAAATGAGACGCAGCCATACTATGAGCTCTAGGCTTTATCTTTCTCTTCACCGTAGGAGGGTTAACAGGAATTGTTCTTGCCAACTCATCCCTAGATATTATTCTACACGACACCTACTATGTAGTAGCCCATTTCCACTATGTTTTATCAATAGGAGCAGTATTTGCAATTATGGGCGGATTTGTTCACTGATTCCCATTATTTACCGGGTACACTCTTCACGAAACATGAACAAAAATTCATTTCGCAGTTATGTTTGCCGGAGTAAATCTAACATTCTTCCCACAACACTTCCTAGGCCTAGCTGGTATGCCACGTCGATATTCAGACTACCCAGACGCATACACCTTGTGGAACACAACCTCATCAGTTGGATCGCTAATTTCTCTAGTAGCCGTAATCATGATGATATTTATCATCTGAGAAGCATTCTCAGCCAAACGAGAAGTTTCACTAACAGAACTTACCTCAACAAACATCGAATGACTACACGGATGCCCTCCACCATATCATACATTCGAAGAACCAGCATTTGTTCAAATACAACACTAACTCCTTACCGAGAAAAGAGGGAATCGAACCCCCTTAGGTTGATTTCAAGTCAACCACATGACCATTCTGCCATTTTCTTATGAGACGTTAGTTAAACAATAACACCACCTTGTCAAGGTGAAGTCATCGGTTAAACCCCAGTACGCCTCAACATGGCACACCCAGCACAATTAGGCCTCCAAGACGCAGCCTCACCAATCATAGAAGAGCTACTTCACTTCCACGACCACGCCCTAATAGCAGTCTTCCTTATCAGCACCCTAGTCCTATACATCATTACAATTATAATAACTACTAAATTAACAAACACCAACTCTATAGACGCACAAGAGATTGAAATAGTGTGAACAATCATACCCGCTATTATTTTAATTGTAATTGCCCTCCCATCCCTACGAATTCTGTACCTGATAGACGAAGTCAATGACCCTCACCTAACTGTAAAAGCAATTGGTCACCAATGATATTGAAGCTACGAATACACCAACTATGAGGACCTAGCATTCGACTCTTACATAGTACCAACAAACGACCTAACACCAGGCCAATTTCGACTTTTAGAAGTAGATAACCGAATAACTGTACCTATGGAATCTCCAACTCGCATACTAGTCACAGCTGAAGATGTCCTACACTCATGAGCAGTACCATCATTTGGGGTAAAAACAGATGCTATCCCAGGACGACTTAATCAGACCTCCTTCATCGCCACACGACCCGGAGTATTTTACGGACAATGCTCTGAGATCTGCGGAGCTAACCACAGCTTTATACCAATTGTAATCGAAGCAGTACCTCTAAACGACTTTGAAAACTGATCTTCATTAATACTAGAAACCTCATTAAGAAGCTAAACAGGCCTAGCGGCAGCCTTTTAAGCTGCAGATTGGTGAATCCTAACCACCCTTAGTGACATGCCACAACTAAACCCCAACCCATGGTTTATAATCCTAATCATATCCTGACTTATCCTACTCACAATTATCCCGCAAAAAGTCATCAGCCACCAAACTTTTAATGAACCAATATCTCAAAACACAGAAAAACCAAAACCTAAACCATGAAACTGACCATGATCCTAAGCTTTTTTGACCAATTCATGAGCCCAACACTACTAGGTATCCCATTAATTATAATTGCCTTTATAGTTCCGTGACTACTATTCCCAACCTCATCACAACGCTGAATTAACAACCGATTAACTACTTTGCAATCATGATTTATTTACAACTTCACCAAGCAAATCTTCTCCCCCATCAACGCTACTGGGCACAAGTGAGCCATAATCCTAGCCTCATTAATACTTCTACTCATATCACTAAACCTTCTAGGCCTCTTACCATACACTTTTACTCCTACAACACAACTATCCATGAATATAGGCCTTGCTGTCCCATTATGACTAGCCACGGTAGTAATCGGGCTACGAAATCAACCAACCATCGCTCTAGGTCACCTCCTTCCAGAAGGAACCCCTACCCCACTTATCCCTGTTCTTATCATTATCGAAACAATTAGCCTATTTATTCGACCTTTAGCATTAGGAGTTCGATTAACTGCCAACCTCACAGCTGGACACCTACTCATTCAACTCATTGCTACAGCCGCATTTGTCCTGTTACCAATCATACCAGTAGTATCAGTATTAACCTCCACAGTACTATTCCTGCTTACTCTGTTAGAAATCGCAGTAGCAATAATTCAAGCCTATGTCTTTGTACTCCTACTAAGTCTGTACTTACAAGAAAACGTCTAATGGCACACCAAGCACACGCTTACCACATAGTAGACCCAAGCCCCTGACCTCTAACAGGAGCCGTAGCAGCCCTTCTCCTAACATCAGGATTGGCAATGTGATTTCACTTTGAATCAACCATCCTCATAACCCTAGGCCTAATTACCATACTATTAACAATAATCCAATGATGACGAGACGTTATCCGAGAAGGAACATTCCAAGGCCATCACACCCCACCAGTTCAAAAAGGCCTACGCTACGGAATAATCCTCTTTATTACATCTGAAGTATTCTTCTTCATTGGATTCTTCTGAGCATTCTATAACTCAAGCCTAGCCCCCACCCTGGAACTAGGAGAATGTTGACCACCAACAGGAATTACCCCCCTAAACCCATTTGAAGTACCCCTTCTCAATACAGCTGTCCTTCTCGCATCTGGAGTAACCGTTACATGAGCCCACCATAGCATCATACTAGGTAACCGAAAAGAAGCCATCCAATCATTAACCCTTACAATTACCCTTGGACTTTACTTTACAGCTCTTCAAGCAATAGAATACTATGAAGCCCCTTTCACAATCGCAGATGGAGTCTACGGATCAACCTTCTTTGTAGCCACAGGATTTCACGGCCTCCACGTAATCATCGGCTCATTATTCTTACTTGTATGCCTAACACGGCAAATCCAATACCACTTCACATCTAAACACCACTTCGGATTTGAAGCAGCAGCATGATATTGACACTTTGTAGACGTAGTCTGACTATTCCTATACGTCTCAATCTACTGATGAGGATCATACTTTCTTAGTATTAAAAGTATACGTGACTTCCAATCACTAGGCCTCAGTTAAACCCTGAGAGAGAGTAATGACACTAACAATTTTTGCAATCGCCATAATCCTATCTACAATTCTAGCCGCACTAAGTTTTTGATTACCTCAAATTACCCCAGACTCAGAAAAACTATCCCCCTACGAATGCGGTTTTGATCCACTAGGCTCTGCCCGACTACCTTTCTCAATACGATTCTTTCTAATCGCTATCTTGTTCCTCCTATTTGACCTTGAAATCGCTCTACTCCTACCCATCCCATGAGCTTGTCAACTCCCATCCCCGCCTCTAACAATCTTCTGAACATCAGCCATCATTATTCTATTAACAATCGGATTAATTTTCGAATGAGCCCAAGGAGGACTCGAATGAGCAGAATGAGTTGTTAGTCCAAACAAGACAGCTGATTTCGACTCAGCAAATTGTGGTTTAACTCCACAACTACTCTATGACCCTTACACATTTCAGCTTCTGCTCAGCCTTCCTACTCGGAATCATGGGCCTAGCATTTCATCGAACACACCTACTATCAGCCCTACTCTGCCTAGAAGGGATAATGCTCTCCTTATACGTTGGACTATGCATATGACCCCTAAGCCTTCAACTATCTTCCCCCTCCATTCTGCCAATACTAATATTAACATTCTCTGCATGTGAAGCCGGAACAGGCCTAGCCCTAATAATTGCCACCACCCGCACACACGGAACTGATAACATATATAACCTAAATCTTCTACAATGCTAAAAATCCTCATTCCAACCCTAATGCTTATCCCAAGCTCATGATTTTCCCCAGCAAAATGACTTTGACCAACGACCTGCACCCAGAGCTTCATCATCGCCGCACTAAGCTTATCCTTATTCCTTAACCAATCAGAAAGCCCCCACTTCACTAACAAAATACTATCAACTGACCAACTATCCACTCCTCTCCTTGTCCTCACTTGTTGACTCCTCCCATTAATAATTCTGGCCAGCCAAAACCACCTATCATCCGAGCCACTCACCCGACAACGTACCTTTATCTCAATCCTTATTATTCTTCAAGCATCTCTTATTATAGCTTTCTCAGCCTCAGAGTTAATCTTATTCTACATTATATTTGAAATCACACTTATCCCAACCCTATTCATTATCACCCGATGAGGTAACCAAGCCGAACGCTTAAACGCCGGAATCTACTTCCTGTTCTACACATTAGCCGGATCACTCCCACTGCTAGTAGCCCTATTAGCCCTCCAAACATCGAGCGGAACCTTATCCCTTAATTTACTACAAATAATCACCATCTACACACCAATATCTTGAGCTAATAAAGCCTGATGATTAGCTTGCTTGTTAGCCTTCATAGTTAAAATACCCCTATACGGAACCCACCTTTGACTACCAAAAGCCCATGTAGAAGCCCCTATTGCCGGCTCAATAGTACTAGCCGCCATCCTACTTAAACTTGGGGGTTACGGAATCATACGAATCTCAACTATCCTAACTCCCGCAATAATAGAACTAAGCTACCCATTCCTCATCCTATCTCTCTGGGGTATTATCATAACAAGCTCTGTCTGCCTGCGACAGACAGACCTAAAATCCATAATCGCTTACTCATCTGTCAGCCACATAGGCCTAGTAATCTCAGCCACTCTAATTCAAACCCCATGAAGCCTAACCGGAGCCACGGTACTAATAGTAGCTCACGGATTAGTATCATCCGCCCTATTCTGTCTCGCCAATACTACTTATGAACGAACCCACAGTCGCACCCTTCTCCTAACCCGAGGAATACAGTGCCTCCTCCCCCTTGCCGCCACTTGATGACTTATCTCAAACCTAGCCAACATAGCCTTACCCCCATCCCCAAACCTCATAGGAGAAATTACCATTATAACTTCAATATTTAACTGATCAAACTGAACCATCGCCCTAACTGGCCTTGGAACCCTACTCACAGCAAGCTACTCCCTATATATATTCCTAACTACCCAACGAGGTGTTACCCCAGAACATCTAACCTCCATTTACCCTTCACACACCCGTGAACATACTCTAATAACACTTCACTTACTTCCCATTGTACCTTTAATATTAAAACCAGACCTAATCTGAGGCCTATTTTATTGTAGATATAGTTTATGTAAAACACTAGATTGTGATTCTAGAGAGAAAGGTTAAAACCCTCTTATCCACCGAGCTAGACAGGGCCACAAAGAACTGCTAATTACTTTGTTCTGCGGCTCAATTCCGCAGCTAACTCGGCTTTTAAAGGAAAATAGCTGATCCGTTGGTCTTAGGAACCAAAAACTCTTGGTGCAACTCCAAGTAAAAGCTATGAACCTTCCCACTATTTTCACCTCCTCTATGCTATTAAGTATAATAATCTTACTTTCACCCATTTTTCTAGCCCACTTCTCCTATAAAACCCCAACCCTTCACAATATCATCAAAAATTCAGTAAAAACATCATTCTTCATCAGCTTAATCCCATTATCAATTTTTATTGACCAAGGAGTTGAAACCATTACAACTAACTGACACTGAATAAACATTAACTCATTCGACATCAACATAAGCTTTAAATTCGACATCTACTCCTCTTTATTCACACCAATTGCCCTATTCGTCACATGATCAATTCTTGAATTTGCCACCTGATATATACACAACGATCCATTAATCACACGATTCTTTAAATACCTTTTAATCTTCCTAGTCGCAATAATTATTCTAGTTACATCAAACAACTTTTTCCAAATTTTTATCGGGTGAGAAGGAGTAGGCATTATATCATTCCTACTCATTGGATGATGATACGGACGAGCAGATGCTAACACAGCCGCCCTACAAGCAGTAATCTATAACCGAGTAGGAGACATCGGACTTATCATCAGCATATCCTGAGTTTCAATAAATTTAAACTCCTGAGAGATACAACAAATCACTGCACTAAACCAGGATCTCCCCCTCCTACCAATCCTGGGATTAATCCTAGCAGCCACAGGAAAATCAGCCCAATTTGGCCTACACCCCTGACTGCCAGCTGCCATAGAAGGTCCAACACCCGTATCCGCCCTTCTTCACTCCAGCACAATAGTTGTAGCAGGAATCTTCCTACTAATCCGAGTACACCCAATAATACAACATAATCAAACCGCTTTAACAATTTGCCTGTGTCTTGGAGCAATCACAACTTTATTTACAGCAGCATGCGCCCTCACCCAAAACGACATTAAAAAAATTGTTGCTTTCTCAACATCAAGCCAACTAGGACTAATAATGGTAACCATTGGACTTAACCTCCCCCAACTAGCATTCTTCCACATTTGCACCCACGCCTTCTTCAAAGCAATACTATTCCTATGCTCCGGATCTATCATTCACAGCTTAAACGACGAACAAGATATCCGAAAAATAGGCGGACTACAAAAGTCCCTCCCCCTAACCACATCCTGTCTTACAATTGGCAGCTTAGCTTTAACAGGAACACCATTCCTAGCCGGATTCTTCTCAAAAGACGCAATTATTGAAGCCCTCAACACAAGCCACACCAACACATGAGCCCTTACAGTTACACTCATTGCCACCTCTTTCACCGCTGTATACAGCTTCCGAATTGTTTTCTTCGCGTCAATACATTATCCCCGATCTAACCCAATCTCACCAATTAATGAAAACAACCCAACAATTACAAACCCAATCAAACGACTAGCTTGAGGAAGCATTATTGCAGGACTATTAATTACATCAAACATGATACCAGTCTCCACCCCAATTATAACAATACCATTAATAGCCAAACAGGCCGCCATTATAGTAACATTAATCGGCCTTATCACCGCCATAGATATCTCAAACACAACCACCCTACCAACACCACCCACAAAAACTCCACAACATTCATTCTCTAACCTACTTGGCTACTACCCGCACATCACCCACCGCCTGTTTCCTAAAACAAATCTAAACTCAGCCCAACACATCTCAACCCATCTAACCGATCTAACTTGATATGAAAAAGGAGGACCTCAAGGACTAGCCAACCAACAACTGCCAATAATTAAAACCGTCTCAAACATCCAACAAGGCTTAATCAAAACATATCTAACTATCTTCCTAATAACTTCAGCACTAATCATCACCACCTTATAAAGCACGCAAACCACCATAATGGTGCCCACGACTTAACTCCAAAACAACAAACAAAGTCAACAACAACACTCACCCAGAAATAAATAACATACCACCACCTAAAAAATATAAATAACTAGCACCAACCCAATCCTCACGCATCACACCACCACAAACAACAACACCACCAACCCAACCATCAATATCCACCCCACCTAAAAATGCAAGCCACCCACCAACCACCAACACATATACCAAAACATAACTTAACACCGACCAACTACCCCAAGCCTCAGGATAAGGCTCAGCTGTTAAAGCCGCAGAATACGCAAAAACAACCAACATTCCCCCCAAATAAATTAAGAATAAAACTAAAGACAAAAATGTGGCCCCCAAACCAACAACCACTCAACACCCAGAAGCAGCCGCCACAACCAAACCTAAAGCAGCATAATACGGAGAAGGATTAGAAGCTACAGCAATCAACCCTAAGACTAAACAAACTATAGACAAAGAAACTAAATAAACCATAATTCCCATCAGGACTCTAACCAGAACCTGTGGTCTGAAAAACCACTGTTGTAATTCAACTATAAGAACTAATGGCACCAAACATTCGAAAATCCCATCCACTTATTAAAATCATTAACAACTCATTCATCGACCTACCAACACCATCAAACATTTCAACACTATGAAACTTCGGCTCTCTACTAGGCCTATGTCTAATTACACAAATCATCACAGGACTATTTCTAGCAATACACTACACTGCAGATACATCCATAGCATTTTCATCAGTCGCACATATTTGCCGAGACGTAAACTACGGCTGACTAATTCGCAACCTCCACGCAAACGGAGCCTCATTCTTCTTCATCTGTATCTACCTTCACATCGGCCGTGGACTATACTACGGCTCTTTCCTGTACAAAGAAACATGAAACATTGGAGTAATCCTACTATTTCTAGTTATAGCAACAGCATTCGTTGGTTATGTACTACCATGAGGACAAATATCATTCTGAGGAGCAACAGTAATTACAAACCTTCTATCAGCAGTCCCTTACATTGGCAATGCACTAGTTCAATGAATCTGAGGAGGCTTTTCAGTAGACAACGCTACCCTAACACGCTTCTTCGCCTTCCACTTCCTCCTCCCGTTTTTAATCGCAGGAGCAAGCATCCTCCACCTGCTATTCCTACACGAAACAGGATCAACAAACCCTACCGGATTAAACTCAGACCCAGATAAAATCACCTTCCACCCCTACTTCTCCTATAAAGATCTTCTAGGATTCTTAGTAATACTAACCATGCTAACAACCCTAGCCATATTCTCCCCAAACCTCCTGGGTGACCCAGAAAACTTCACACCAGCAAACCCCTTAGTTACCCCACCACACATCAAGCCAGAATGATACTTCCTCTTCGCATACGCTATCCTCCGTTCAATCCCCAACAAACTAGGCGGGGTCCTAGCACTAGTATTTTCAATCGCAATTCTAGCTCTCATACCTATTCTACATACCGCCAAACAACGAAGTCTAATCTTCCGTCCACTCACACAAATCCTATTTTGAGCCTTAGTAGCAGACACATTAATCCTAACATGAATTGGAGGCCAACCAGTCGAGGACCCGTTCATCCTCATTGGCCAAGCAGCCTCTTTAATCTACTTCATAATCTTCTTAATCGCAATTCCAGCAACAGGAGCCTTAGAAAACAAACTCTTAAACTGATAGTCCTGATAGCTTAAAGAAAGCATCGGTCTTGTAAGCCGAAGATTGGGAACTAACCATTTCCTCATGACTAATATCTATTGGCAGTTGTTAGCATTCATCAAGACAAGGAGACTTAAACTCCCACCACCGACCCCCAAAGCCGACGTTCTAATTTAACTATGTCCTGATACATACTATGTTTAATAGAGCATTCATTTACTTTCCTCATGCATATCTTTACAACTATTAAATTCATGATCATAACACATACTATGTTTAATAGAGCATTCATTTACTTTCCTCATGCATATCTTTACAACTATTAAATTCATGATCATAACACATACTATGTTTAATAGAGCATTCATTTACTTTCCTCATGCATATCTTTACAACTATTAAATTCATGATCATAACACATACTATGTTTAATAGAGCATTCATTTACTTTCCTCATGCATATCTTTACAACTATTAAATTCATGATCATAACACATACTATGTTTAATAGAGCATTCATTTACTTTCCTCATGCATATCTTTACAACTATTAAATTCATGATCATAACACATACTATGTTTAATAGAGCATTCATTTACTTTCCTCATGCATATCTTTACAACTATTAAACCCAAAGAAAATAAATCGGAGTCCTAATAATCTAACATAAAAAGAACAATAAATACAGAGCATAACATATTAAAAAGCATGACTATCCTTTTAACATTAGATAATTAATGAATAAACAAATAAAATTAATGCACTAAGACTATTCAAGTGATATCTAAAACATAATTCATTCTCACGAACACATGAATATTATAATCAAAAAAAAAATAATGTTTTAAGAAATAAATTAATGATCTAAAGATTTTAAAAATGCTAAAACAAATGACAACTAATAACACCATTAATTAAAACAACCATTACCCAAGTAAATTTAATTATAACTCAAAAATAAAAATGTCATGAATCATAGACTAAAAATCTTAAAAAAATAAATAAATTGTTCAAAACATAAATATTAACAAATAACATTAAATCCATGATTTAACATTTAAACAAACATTTAAAAACAATAATAGGAAAACGCATACCTGAATTAAGAACAAAAAAGCTCGAGAACATTAAAATAAGAAGCAATATAAATTATGTTAAACAATTAGCTATGAATAATTGAGAATTAATATCTCTTGTCAATACGACATTATCAAAAAAATAAATATGCTTAATAAACATGTGATTCTAAAATTAAAAAATAAAAAACCATCCTAAATAAAGCAAGAACATAAATAATCTAAACAACAGTAACATGTATAAATTAACAAATTTAATGGATAAAAACTTTAAATTAAAATCCTTAAATATGACAGAAAACATGAATATGCTAAAAACCTGTATTATATTAATTAACTATAATTAACCATGAACTACATCGAATTGTAGAGTTACACTCGCACTGTTTCAATTATCATAACCATAGGTTAACTATTGGCTCTTGAATAACAACATATTAACAGCCAAAGAATAACATTCTGTACATAAACCTTAATCCACTAAAAAAGTATAAAAACATGACTATTCACAAAAAAATAAAATGTAATTAAGAAGTACATAACTTAATTATGAACAATTATTAAGACCCAACAATAAAATAAAATCAAAATGACTATCAAACAAGAAAATAAAAATAATGAATAAGAACTTAAATTTAAACTCAAAGAAAATTAATAAAAACATGAATATGCTAAAAACCAATAAATGTATAAACAACATAAAAAGAATATCTAGCTACAATCAACAGAGTAAAAGCAATAAAATGAATGAAATAATTGAAATCAACAATGTTAACTAACTAGGACAGAGCAGTTGGTATCGAATTATTGAGTAAGATAAGGCCTCAGTAAGACTGGGTCTAGGCATCCCGTGGATATTGCTTGCTAGAAGTCAAGTTGATCATTAGTAAGATTCAGGATGCCTCTGTCGGAAGTGAATCAGTTGTTACCTTAACTCTAAGCCGATTTAGCTATGGTCTTCACAAAGGCCTCCCTCTTTATGAGATAAGTCCTTTCGTTCCTTAACTCAGGCCTGGAAACCATACAATAGCATCTGGTATTTTTGGGGGGGGGGGTTTCATTAGCATCTCAAAGCGGGGCCGGAACTTTCATAAAGTCCGGGTGGAACCCTTAACTCTTTTGCTAAGTCGCGCTCCTCCCTTATTTTAAGTAAGCAGGAAATGAATGTATTACGGACATGAATTTTCATATTTTCCATGTTCTTAATCACCTTTTACCTGTATTTCCCCGGGGTCCTACTTTAATAAATTTTATCACTTCTCAATTTACTCATAAAAAATTTTTTTGGCGTTAAACCCCCCTTACCCCCCATAAGTCGAATCCTTGTAGAAAGAGCTTTCGTTAAACCCCTAAACCGAAAGATTACCGCATATCAACTACCTATGTAACTTAAACTAAGCCAAATGTACTTCATACCCTAATATTCTTGTTTATTTAAATAAATTTCTCAACTATTACCACATCTATAGTCACTTAAAACACTAAGCTTTCCCAACCTTATCTAAGAACGCACTGATTAAACAGCTCAACACACCAAAAAATGCCATATAACGCCTTATACCTAGATAA